ATGTCATAGTGTCACACTGTATATGACGAAATTTACCACATGTCAATGCAGAAAAAAATATACATTAGCCCTCGTTTTAGGGGTTTTTCGAGATAGCTGTGTATATTAAGGGGGAGGGGGGTTTTTCCCAAAAAAATGTATTGGCCTTTTTTTTTTTTTACCGACCCCGGGGGACCTATATAATATAGTATATGCCTATATATAGATCTTTGTGGTTAAGAATTCTTAGTTTTTCCCATTAATCAAATAATAACTCTTAATAGTATGAGGTTTAATAAAATGTCTTTATTAAATTTATATTCAATTATTCATATCTATGGATGGGGGTTAAATTGGACTATGGGCCCTTTTTTGTGAGTACTGCCTTATCTTGATAGATATAAGACCAGCGAATGATATAAGTAGCGAGGTTTTAGTGATATTATGTTGAGTATAGGACCGATTTAACTTGGTGTACCGGCCGCCACCCGACAGGGAAGCCTGGAGGGTTAGTAATTGTCTCATCCCCAAAAAAAAACTGGGAGGGCTAGAAATCTTGAGACAATTAAGAGTTTGAAATGACAATCGAGGGAGCTAGAGTGATTTCAGGCTGACGCGATGAACAGACGTATGCCTACCAAGGGTGCCAAATGTGAGCATTTGGGCAAGATTAGGGGAGTTATTAAAGATCGATACCACAAACCGTGCAAAGGGGGATATATTAGGGTATTGGTCGGTTCTCGCCAGCCGTGAACGTTAGTGGACAGTCAATATGATTTATGATTAAGAGTATGAGAGCGTCAGATTTATGGTTAGGAATAAAATGGGGTAATTGAGTGGATGATTAGTGATGGCTTTGCTGCAAGTAATATAATAAGTATTAAGAGTTGAGTGTAATGGAATGGCTGTACCTTTATTAATGAGTACCATACACACATGTGTAATGAAATAATTGATAATCAATTGATGGGTATAAATGTAGTACTATATATATATTCATGGACTTAATTACATTATGAACATAATCTGATAACATATAATATTGGAAGATCATAAATATGGGGGTTAAAAATTATATATAGTGTTTTAGTTGGACATTTACTAATGAGTATTATACATAGTATTTAATGAAATAGCTGACAGTCGATAAATGAGTATTATACATAGTAGTATATATGTATATATATTAGATATATGTGGATTTAATAATATAGATGTATATCTGACTAGATGCGTCAAAATTGACGACCGGCAAATGCTGGTCTATTTCAGGAGGTAGTTTAAGCAGAATCTTGGCTTTGGGAGCCAAGGATGGGAGTTCAACCCTCTCTTTCCTGAATACAGTTTGTTTTGGGGAGGGATTTCACCTCCAATCTTTGGTTTACAAGACCAATGCCTTAGGTTTTAGGCTACCAGAACACATTAAAGGTTAAGAATCTTATTTTCTCACCAGCCGACAAGTGGAAGAAGGACGAGAAATAAGAGGAAGTAGAGAACTGAGGCAATTTGTCCAATGATGATAAATGGTTGTTCTACTGGTTGGCCCCCGATTCATGTTAGAATAATTGTATTAGTAATTAGTGTTCAGAATAAGGCCTGGGTGATCGGGCGGAATATGGCACTTCGTTGTTTAGACGTGTGGAGTAAAGGCACTAACATGAGAATAAGAATTGAGAATAAGAGGGCCAGGACGCCCCCTAGTTTATTGGGGATAGAGCGTAGGATTGCGTAAGCGAATAGGAAGTATCACTCTGGTTTAATATGGGGTGGTGTGAGTAGCGGGTCGGCTGGGATAAAGTTTTCTGTGTCTCCTAGTAAATTTGGTGAGAATAGGACAAGGAGGGAGAGCAGGAGCATAAGAGTGAAGAAGCCTAGGAGGTCCTTGTAGGAAAAATATGGGTGAAATGGGATTTTGTCTGTGTCTGAGTTAAGCCCAGTGGGGTTATTGGAGCCCATCTCATGGAGAAAGAGGAGGTGTAAGAGGGTAAGTGCAGTAATTAGGAAAGGAAATAGGAAGTGGAAGGCAAAGAATCGGGTGAGGGTGGCATTGTCAACTGAAAACCCCCCTCAAATTCATTGGACTAAAATGTTGCCAATGTAGGGGAAAGCCGATAGGAGGTTTGTAATGACTGTTGCCCCTCAAAATGATATTTGTCCTCAGGGGAGAACGTAACCCACGAAGGCGGTGGCTATTAATAAAAATAATAGGATAACCCCAATATTTCATGTCTCTTTATTAAGATAGGACCCGTAGTAAAATCCTCGGGCAATATGAAGGTAGATGCAGACGAAGAAGAGTGAGGCCCCGTTGGCGTGGATATTGCGAATAAGTCAACCGTAGTTGACGTCTCGGCAGATGTGGACGACTGATGAGAAGGCGGATGAAATGTCTGGGGTGTAGTGTATGGCTAGGAAGAGGCCAGTGAGGATTTGAATGATGAGACAAAGTCCCAGGAGTGAGCCGTAGTTTCATCAGATTGAGATGTTGCTTGGGGTGGGGAGGTCAATGAGTGAGCTGTTAATAATTTTAAATAATGGATGGGTCTTTCGAATATTTATGGTCATTAGGTTCTTGTAGTTGAATAACAACGGTAGTTTTTCAGATTACCAGTCTTAGTTAAAATCTAAGTAGGAATTTATGATTTATTTAGTATTTATTATAATATTGGGTTTTATTATAGGTTTAGTAGCAGTGGCTTCAAATCCTTCTCCTTATTACGCAGCTCTTGGTTTAGTAATTTCTGCTGGCGTGGGGTGTGGCTTATTAGTGAGTTCTGGAAGTTCTTTTTTATCGTTAGTTCTGTTTTTAATTTATTTGGGCGGGATATTAGTTGTATTTGCTTATACTGCGGCGCTTGTTGCAGAGCCTTACCCGGAGTCATGGGGGGATTGGTCCGTACTTGTTTATGTTTTATTTTATGTGGGGGTTTTAATATATGTTAATAAGTATTTTGTGGGTAGTTGAGGGTGAGGGTGATTTGGTGGTGATGAGATTAATGGTTTGGAGGTGGTCCGTGGTGATTTTAGTGGTGTGGCTTTGTTATATTCTTATGGGGGGTATCTGTTAATGTTAAGTGGTTGAATACTACTTTTGGCCTTGTTTGTTGTGCTAGAGCTAACTCGTGGCATTTCTTGGGGGACATTGCGTGTGGTTTAGATCATGATTAAGACGGCTAGGGTAAGTGTGAGGAAAAAAATTATAAAGTAAATTTTAATAAAGCCTTGTTGTGGTAGCGTGAGAAGTTTAATTATGGCTATTTGTTGGACTAGTTTATTTTTAGGCCCCATTTTTTCATTTCATGTTAAGTCGACCAGGTGGGTGGAGATGGTTTGAGCTCAGTAGAGACTAATTTTGGGGTAAAGGCGGTGGATAATTGGTGGAAAATAGCCTAGTATGTTGGAGAAATTGTGGGTAGGCAGGGTCGGGTAAATTTTAAATTGGTGTTTGGTGAGATTAGTTAGTTCTAATGCTAAGAGGAGGCCGATAATTGTTACTAAGAGGGCGGAGAGTTTAAGGGTGAGGGGCATTGTTAGAATTTGTGTTTTGGTAGGTGATATGTTAAAGGTGATGAGTAAACCAGCTAGGATACTTCCATAAGCTAGACGTTTAATGGGTTTTAATACTAGAGGATTATTTTCATTAATGGGTATAAAGGGGAAGAATCGTGGTGAATTTATTAGTGTGAAGAAGATAAGTCGAAGGCTGTAGATGGCAGTGAAGGAGGTGGCCAGGAGGGTCAAGGTTAGGGCTCAGGCGTTTAGGTTAGATGTGTTTATGGCTTCAATGATGGCATCTTTTGAGAAGAAGCCAGAAAGGAAAGGTATTCCTGTTAGGGCGAGGCTGCCGACTGTGAGGGATGAGGCAGTAAATGGAAGTAGTTTATGAAGACCCCCCATTTTTCGGATATCTTGTTCGTTGTCCAGGCTATGAATAATAGAGCCGGAGCAAAGAAAAAGTATGGCCTTAAAGAAGGCGTGTGTGCAAATATGAAGAAAGGCTAATTGGGGCTGATTTAGGCCGATAGTTACTATTATGAGGCCTAATTGGCTGGATGTGGAGAAGGCTACGACCTTTTTGATATCGTTTTGGGTGAGGGCACAGGTAGCTGTAAATAGAGTTGTTAATGCTCCTAAGCATAGGCAAGCTGATAAGATTAGCTGATTATCTTGAATTAAGGGATGAAGCCGGATTAGAAGAAATACACCGGCTACGACTATTGTGCTAGAGTGAAGTAGGGCGGAGACTGGTGTAGGCCCCTCCATGGCTGACGGCAGCCATGGATGGAGGCCAAATTGTGCTGACTTCCCAGCAGCAGCTAATACTAGGCCTAATAGGGGTAAAGTTAGGTCCGTGTTTTTAGACAGAATAAATATTTGTTGGGTTTCTCATGAATTGAGGTTTATAGCTAGTCATGCTATGCTTAGGATTAATCCAATATCCCCAATTCGGTTGTAGATTACTGCTTGAAGAGCTGCGGTATTAGCGTCTGCTCGGCTGTGTCATCAGCCGATTAGGAGGAAGGATATAATGCCCACTCCTTCTCAGCCAATAAATAGTTGAAATAGGTTGTTAGCAGTAATAAGAATAATTATTGTCATGAGAAATAGGAGGAGGTATTTAAAGAAGCGATTGAAGTTCGGGTCCGTGTGTATATATCAGAGTGCAAATTCTAGAATAGACCATGTGACGTAGAGGGCCACAGGTGTAAAGATAATAGAGTAGAGGTCAAATTTAAAGCTTATGTTAATGTTTATTGGTCCTAGGTTGATTCAGTTTCAATTGGTTGTGACGGACTCTACTCCTTGGTCAAGAAATAAGAATAAGGGGACTAGGCTAATAAAGAATGAGAGTTTAACGGCTGTTTTAACGTGAGTGGATGCTCAGTTGTGGTTAACAGGCTCTTGTGGTGCGGTGATAGACATAAATAAGGGGGAGAGAAGAATAATGAAAATTAATAAGAATGAAGAGTTAAAGATAATTGAGTTCATGGCTATTGCCTGGAGTTGCACCAAGAGTTTTTGGTTCCTAAGACCAATAGATGACTATTATCTTTCAAAAGCTTAAGTGAGCCATAGATTCGAACCATGGATAGAAAGAGTTAGCAGTTCTTTTTGTCCCCGACCTCTCTTGGTGAATAAAAAGATTTCAACTTTTATTTTTAGAATCACAATCTAACGTTTTAATTAAACTATAAACACAAAATGTTCATCCCAAGATGAGTTCTGGTTTGGTGATGATAAGAATTATAGGGAGAAGGTGAAGATACATGAGTAGGTGTTCTCGTGTATAAGATGGTGTTAAGAAAAGTAGGTGCTGTGGTGTGGGCCCCCGTTGTGTTATTAAAAATATATATAGTGAGTAGGATGCTGTTAGTAGTACTCCTGTGCCGGTTAAGATAATAGTTCAGTTTGATCATTTAAATAGGGAGGAAATAATAAGTAGTTCTCCTATAAGGTTGGGGCTAGGGGGTAAGGCGAGGTTGGCTAAGTTGGCCAGAAATCATGATGTTGCCATGAGTGGAAGAATAATTTGAGTGCCCCGGGCTAGGAGCAATGTTCGGCTGTGAATACGTTCGTAATTGGTGTTGGCTAGGCAGAAGAGTATAGAGGAGATCAGTCCATGGGCAATTATAAGGGCTGTGGCGCCTGCGAAGCTTCAGGGGGTTTGAATAAGGATGGCTGCTGCCACAAGGCCCATATGACTAACTGATGAGTAGGCAATTAATGATTTAAGATCTGTTTGTCGTAGACAAATGGAGCTAGTTATAATAATGCCTCAAATAGCTAGAATTAGGAAGGGGTAGGCTATTTCTTTTGTGAGGGGGTCAAGTATAACAATGATTCGTATTATGCCGTAGCCCCCCAGTTTAAGGAGAACTGCAGCCAGGATTATGGAGCCGGCAATTGGGGCCTCTACGTGGGCTTTGGGCAATCAGAGGTGGACACCGTATAGGGGTATTTTAACTAAAAAAGCGACTAGGCAGGCAGTTCATCAAAATTTACTTGCTCATGAGTGAAGGTTGACGGGGTTTGGGTACTGTAAGATGAGTATTGATAAAGTGCCCAGATCTTTTTGTAGGATGAGCAGGGCAATTAGTAAGGGTAAGGAGCCTGCAAGGGTGTAGAATAGAAAGTAAATGCCAGCATTAAGGCGCTCAGTTTGATTTCCCCATCGTGTGATAATAATAAGGGTTGGAATGAGTGTTGCTTCAAATATAATATAGAATAGGACTATCTCTGTTGCGCTAAATGCTATAATTAGGAGGGCCTGGAGGGTAATGAGCAAGGAAATATAGATTTGTTGTCGTTTATGGGGCTCAGAGGACAAGTGTTTAAGGCTGGCTAAGAGTATGAGTGGCAGGAGTCAGCAGGTTAGTGCAAGTAGGGGGGCTGAAAGAGGGTCAACACCAAGAAAGAGGTTAGAGTAATTTCAGCCCATTTCAAAGTCTCATTTAAATCAAATTAGACTCAGTGAGGCAACTAAAAGACTATTAGAGATAGTAGAAGTTCACATTCATTTTTTGGGTGAGATTCATGAAATTGGGAATAAAAGGAGGGTGGGAATAAGAATTTTTAACATTGGAGAAGGTTGAGGTTATTAAGATGGTCAGTTCCGTGAGTGCGAGTGGCGGCCACAAGAAGGGCCAGGCCGGAGCTTGCTTCGCAGGCTGAGAATGTTAGTAGAATTATGGGTGCTAGGGATAAAGAGGGCGAACTTATTGTCATGGACCAGATAGCGATTGCAAGGAAGAGGGAGAGTATTATCCCTTCAAGACAGATAAGGGCGGACAAGAGATGGGAGCGATTAAAAGCTAGTCCTGTGAGACCAAGAATAAATGCTGAGGTAATTGTGAAGTAAATAGGGGTCATAAGGCACTTATGGGTTTTCACCATAATTTATTAAGTCGAAATTAATGGTCTTTTTTGGACTAAGTGCCCATTCTGCCCATTCAAGGCCGCCTTGAAGTCATTCATAAACTAGGCCCAGTGTAAGTAGAATAATAATGATAGAGGCCCACAGGGTCGTGATAAGCGGGGAAATGAGTTGATCGCCTCATGGCAGGGGGAGGAGTAGGGCAATTTCTAAGTCAAATAGTAGAAAAAGAATTGCTACTAGGAAAAATCGGAGGGAGAATGGGAGGCGTGCAGAGCCTAAGGGGTCAAATCCGCACTCGTAAGGTGATAGTTTTTCACTATCTGGGTTAAGAGCTGGCAGTCAGAATGCGATAAATGCTAGGATTAGGGAAACGAGGGCGGGGATGGCGATAGATAATGTAATGAGATTCATTACTTCTCCTTGGGGTTTAACCAAGATTGAATGATTGGAAGTCATTTGTACTAGTTTATACTAGAAAAGTATTATGAGCCTCATCAATAAATTGATACATAGAGGAATAGTCATACTACGTCGACAAAGTGTCAGTATCATGCGGCGGCTTCAAAGCCAAAGTGGTGTTCTGATGTAAAGTGGAAAAGAATTTGACGCAGCAAAGAGACTATAAGAAATGTTGAGCCAATAATAACATGGAGACCGTGAAAGCCGGTTGCCACAAAGAAGGTTGTTCCGTAAACCCCGTCGGCAATAGTAAATGGGGCTTCATAATACTCTATGGCTTGAAGAGCCGTAAAGTAAAGGCCTAGTATAGTTGTGAGTGTAAGGGCCTGAATGGCCTCTTTTCGGTTGCCTTCTATGATACTATGGTGGGCTCAGGTGACTGTCACTCCGGAGGCCAAGAGTACAGCAGTGTTGAGTAGAGGGACCTCAAAGGGGTCTAAGGGGTTAATTCCCGTGGGGGGCCAGCAGCCCCCTAGTTCAGGGGTCGGGGCCAGACTAGAGTGATAGAATGCTCAGAAAAACCCAAGGAAGAAGAACACTTCTGATAGGATAAAGAGAATTATTCCGTAGCGCAGGCCTTTTTGGACTGGTGGGGTGTGATGGCCTTGGAATGTTCCTTCTCGAATGACATCTCGTCATCATTGAACTACTGTAAGGGTGAGAAGGATCAGTCCCAGGAGGAGGAGTGTTATGGTGTGAAAATGGAATCAAATGGCTAGGCCTGAGGTTAAGAGGAGAGCAGCGATGGCTCCTGTTAAGGGTCATGGGCTTGGGTCAACTATGTGATATGCGTGTGCTTGGTGGGCCATTATTAGATGTTCTCTTGTAAATATAGACTTAGGAGTAGTACAAATACGTAGGCCTGAATCATAGCTACGGCCACCTCTAGAAGGGTGAGGAGGAGTAATACAATAGAAGTTAGAATTGCCACTGCAGGCATGGTGGAGATTAATACAAAGGCTGCGGTTGCAATTAATTGTATTAATAGATGGCCTGCTGTAAGGTTGGCTGTAAGTCGAACCCCCAGGGCAAGAGGGCGAATAAACAGGCTAATAGTCTCGATAATGATGAGAACTGGAATTAAGGGGGTAGGGGTGCCTTCTGGAAGGAGGTGGCCTAGAGCAATAGTGGGCTGATTTAATATACCAATTAAGACTGTTGTTAGTCAGAGGGGAAGGGCAAAAGCTATATTTAATGAGAGTTGTGTTGTTGGCGTAAATGTATAGGGGAGGAGTCCTAGGAGGTTGATGGTAATTAAGAAGAGTATAAGTGCTGTAAGAATAATGGCTCATTTATGTCCTCCAAGATTAAGTGGTTGTAGAAGTTGGTGGGTAAATCGGGTAATAAATCATGTTTGTAGGGTAATCAGGCGGTTATTAAGTCATCGGTTGGAGGGGGATTTGAAGACGACTGCTGGTATAATAATTGCTAGGGCAATTAAGGGCAGGCCTATTAGTGAAGGGCTTAAAAATTGATCAAAGAAGTTTAGGATCATGGTCAGTTTCAGGGTTCTGGTTTTTGTTTTTCAGTATTTTTGGGGGCGGGGCTATAGTTAAGTAGGTAAGATGTCAGTTTGTGGGGTAAGACAATCAAGAAAAACAACCAGGAAAATAAAAAGATTAAGAATCATGGATTGAGGCTGAGTTGGGGCATGTCACTAAGGGTGGTCGGGAGTCACCAATATTTAGCTTAAAAGGCTAATGCTGAGCCCTGTTAGCTTCTTAATGAGGCTTCTTCTAGTATTAATGAAGATCAATTCTCAAAGTGTTCAAGAGGCACTGCTTCAACTACAATTGGTATAAAGCTGTGATTAGCACCACAAATTTCTGAACACTGTCCGTAATAAACACCAGGCCGGGAGATAATAAAGGCGGCTTGGTTCAGGCGTCCTGGGACGGCATCTATTTTTACTCCGAGTGCTGGAATTGTTCAGGCGTGTAGGACATCTTCTGCGGTTACTAGGACTCGAATGGGGGATTCTATTGGAACAACCATACGATGGTCTGTCTCTAGAAGTCGAAATTGTCCTGGATTCAGGTCTTCAGTTTGGACTATGTAGGAATCAAATTCTAAGTTTTCATAATCTGTGTATTCATAGCTTCAGTACCATTGGTGGCCCAGTGCTTTAATTGTAATATGGGGATCATTAATTTCGTCTATTAGATATAAGATCCGTAGTGATGGTAGTGCAATTATAATAAGAATGATAGCGGGCAGGATAGTTCATACAATTTCAATTTCTTGTGAGTCTAAAATGTACTTATTAGTCAGTTTAGTAGTTACTATTGCAACAATAATATAGAGAACTAATGTGCTAATAAGAAAAACAATTATTAATGTGTGGTCGTGGAAGTGGAGAAGTTCTTCTATGATTGGGGAGGCTGCGTCTTGAAATCCTAACTGTGATGGGTGTGCCATTGGTTCAAGATTCGTGGGATTTCCACCCACAATTTCACCTTGACAAGGTGATGTAATTAATTTACTAGAGTCTCAAGAAAGTGACAGAGTGGTGATGTGGTTGGCTTGAAACCGACTTATGGGGGTTCAATTCCTTCCTTTCTTGTTAATAAGTGGGTTGTTGAACTTGAACGAAAGCTGGTTCTTCATAGGTGTGGTAAGGAGGGGGGCAGCCATGAAGTCACTCTACGTTAGTATTAGAGAGCTCAATGGATAAAACCTCCCGTTTTGAGGCAAATGCTTCTCAGATCATAAATAATAAAATAATGACAGCGACTAGTGAGACTAGAGACCCAATAGAGGAGACCACGTTTCAAAGGGTGTACGCATCTGGGTAGTCTGAGTAACGTCGGGGTATGCCTGCTAGACCTAAGAAGTGTTGGGGAAAGAAGGTTAAGTTTACCCCAATAAATATAATTGAAAATTGAATTTTTGCTCATGTGGAGTGAAGTGTATAGCCTGTAAAGAGTGGGAATCAATGAACAAAGCCTGCTATAATAGCAAATACTGCCCCCATTGAAAGAACATAATGGAAATGGGCTACAACGTAGTAGGTGTCATGAAGGACAATATCAAGTGAAGAATTAGCTAGAACAATTCCTGTTAGGCCTCCAACAGTAAATAAGAAAATGAAACCCAGTGCTCAGAGTAGTGGTGTTTCTCATTTAATGGAGCCGCCATGAAGGGTGGCCAGTCAGCTAAAGACTTTAACACCTGTTGGAATGGCAATGATTATTGTGGCCGATGTAAAGTATGCTCGTGTGTCTACATCTATTCCTACTGTGAATATGTGATGTGCTCAGACGATGAAGCCTAAAAGGCCGATAGCTATTATTGCTCAGACTATGCCCATATAGCCAAATGGCTCTTTTTTGCCTGAATAATAAGCAACTACATGTGAGATTATCCCAAATCCGGGTAGAATCAAAATGTAGACTTCTGGGTGACCGAAGAATCAGAATAAGTGTTGGTATAGAATGGGGTCGCCCCCTCCAGCCGGGTCAAAGAAAGTTGTGTTGAGATTACGGTCCGTGAGTAGTATAGTGATGCCGGCTGCTAGAACTGGGAGGGCCATAAGAAGTAAAACAGTTGTAACAAGAATTGATCACACGAATAAGGGTGTCTGGTATTGAGAGATTGCTGGTGGTTTTATGTTAATAATTGTGGTGATGAAGTTAATGGAGGCTAGAATAGATGAAACACCTGCCAAGTGAAGAGAGAAAATTGTTAAGTCTACGGAGGCCCCCGCGTGGGCCAGATTTCCTGCCAGAGGGGGGTAGACAGTTCAACCTGTTCCGGCCCCGGCCTCAACTCCAGCGGAGGCCAGGAGGAGGAGAAAAGAGGGGGGTAAAAGTCAGAAACTTATGTTATTTATGCGTGGGAAGGCCATGTCGGGGGAGCCAATTATTAAAGGGACGAGTCAATTACCAAACCCGCCGATTATAATTGGTATAACCATAAAAAAGATTATTACAAAGGCATGGGCTGTAACAATGACATTATAAATCTGATCGTCACCCAGGAGGGTCCCGGGTTGACTTAGTTCTGCTCGGATTAAAAGACTTAGGCCAGTCCCGACCATGCCTGCTCAGGCACCAAAAATTAAGTAAAGGGTGCCGATATCTTTGTGATTAGTAGAGAATAATCAACGATTAATTGCCACAGGTAAGATGGCTGAGAGTTAAGCGGCGGCCTGTAGTCCCGCGAAGAGAGGTTAGAGTCCTCTTCTTATCAAGTCCTGTAGTAAAGTTTACATAAGATTGCAAATCTTGAGACGGAGATGAAAGGCTCTCCCGGGGCTTCTCCCGCCTTTTACCCTACGGCGGGAGAAGCCTAGATAAAAGTTCGCTGGATTGAACGCTTAGCTGTTAATTAAGATGTTGCAGGATCAAGGCCTGTTTATCTAGAAGATTTTAGTTTAATTAAAACATCTGGGTTGCATTCAGAGGATGTGAGATAGAGTCTTGCAAGTCTTATCAGAAGTTAAGAGATTTAAACTCTTACTGAAAGCTTTGAAGGCTTTTGGTCTCGTTAACCTAAATTTCTTACGTAAATAGTATTAGTAGTGTGGGGGTCAAGGGAAGAAGGAGAATGGAGAGTGAAGTAGTGATTGTAAGTAAGATGTTTATTTGTGTGGTCTTCGCCTGTCAGGAGGAGAGGAAGAAGACGGGGGCGGGGGAGATAGTAAGGGTTATTGTGTAACAGAGGCGTAGATAAAAAAATAGACTGAGGAGGGTGGCTAGGGCTATAATAGTGGCCGGGACTGGGAGGCCTTGTTTAGTTATTTCTTGTAAGATAAGTCATTTTGGTATAAATCCTGAGAGCGGGGGTAGTCCTCCTAATGAGAGTAAAGTAATTAATGATATGATTGAGAGTAGTGGGGATTTAGTGGCGGACACGGAGATTGAGTTGATTTTTGTTGAATTAAGTGTATTAAATAAAAGAAATATTGAGGTCGTCATAATAATGTAAAGGGTGAGGTTTAGTAGGGCCAGGTTAGGGGCGAAGTGAATAATAGTAATTATTCATCCTAGGTGGGCAATTGAGGAGTATGCTAGGATTTTTCGTAATTGCGTTTGATTGAGTCCGCCTCATCCCCCAATGATAATGGAGGCAATTCCTAAAGTTATGAGGATATTTGGGTTAAGGAGTGGGTAAAGTTGGAAGAGGATGGCAAAGGGGGCAAGTTTTTGTCATGTTGAGAGGATAAGTCCCGTGGTTAGGTTTAATCCTTGGAGAACTTCTGGTAATCAGAAGTGTATGGGGACTAGCCCGATTTTTAGGGCTAAGGCTAGTGTGATTAGTGTGGCGGAGGTTGGTGAAAGCATGTCGGTAATATTTCATTGTCCTGTTGTTCAGGCGTTTGTTGTGCCTGCGAATAGAAGAAGTGCGGAGGCTGTTGCTTGTGTAAGGAAGTACTTAGTGGTGGCTTCTACTGCACGTGGGTGTTGTTGGTGGATTATTAGGGGGATAATGGCTATGGTATTAATTTCTAGCCCTATTCAGATTAGAAGTCAATGGGATCCTATAAATGTGATTGTGGTGCCCAGGCCTAGGCTTAGAAGGAGGAGGGATAATACGAGGGGGTTCATTAGTAGAGGAAGGATTTTAACCAACATGGTAGGGGTATGGGCCCAAAAGCTTAATTAGCTGACTTTACTTTAGGAAGTAGTATAGTTGGAAGTACATAGAGTTTTGATCTCTAGGGGGCAGGTTCAAGTCCTGTTTTTCTAAGGAAGGGGAATGATTTTAACATTCGTGGTTCACTCTATCAAAGTGACCCTTTAATTCAGGCACGCTTCCTTAGGTAAGGGGTGGGAGACTTGCCATGGAGGCTGGTAGTGTAATGTGTCATAAAATGAGGGCTAGTGTAAGGGGTAAGAAGTTTTTTCATACTAGGTGTATGAGTTGGTCGTAGCGGAATCGTGGATAGGAGGCACGAATTCATAGGAATAGGAGAGTTAATATGGTTGCTTTAATTATGAGGCTTAGTGTTGAAATTTGGGGCAGGAGGGGGCTGTAAGAAGTGCCTATGAAGAGGATAACGGATAATGTATTTATTATTAGAATATTTGAGTATTCGGCCAGGAAAAATAGGGCAAATGGTCCGCCTGCATACTCAATGTTAAATCCAGAGACTAGTTCTGATTCGCCCTCGGTAAGATCAAATGGGGCTCGGTTGGTTTCTGCTAGGGTTGAGATATACCACATTATGGCTAGTGGTCAGGCCGGGATGAGAAGTCATACTGTTTCTTGGGTGAAGTTAAATGTGTGTAGTGTGAAGCCCCCGGCCATGATTACTAAGGATAGTAGAATCAAGCCCAGGGTAATTTCATATGAAATAGTCTGTGCCACAGCACGTAGGGCCCCTATTAGGGCGTATTTAGAATTTGAAGCCCAACCAGAGCCTAGAATAGTGTAAACAGTTAGGCTGGAAATGGCTAGGATAAATAGTAAGCCTAGGTTAAGGTTTAAGATGGAGTGGGGGAGGGGCAGGGGCATTCATATGAGTAGGGCTAGAGCTAGGGCTGTGGTTGGGGTGGCTAGAAAGAGAAAGTGGGACGAGTGAGATGGGCGTACTGGTTCTTTAGTAAAGAGTTTTAATCCATCAGCGATTGGTTGGAGAAGGCCGTAGGGTCCGACTACGTTGGGGCCCTTACGAAGTTGTATGTAGCCTAGGATTTTCCGTTCTACCAGGGTAAGGAATGCTGTGGCTAATAGGACTGGAATGATATAGGCTAGAGGGTGAATAATTTGAGTGACAATAATTTTTAACATGGTTAAGGAGAGGAATTGAACCTCTGGATCAAAGAGTTTAGGTCTTTTGCAATTACCAGGCTCTGCCACCTTAACGGCCATAATCTTTAGTAGAAGGTTGACCCCCCTTTACTGTTTAAGTTGGTCTCAACAGATGGGGGAGAAGCGTGCCTGGGGCATTGGCTTCATTCTCCCGGTCCTTTCGTACTAGGGAAAATATCTACATAGATAGAAACTGACCTGGATTACTCCGGTCTGAACTCAGATCACGTAGGACTATTAATCGTTGAACAAACGAACCCTTAATAGCGGTTGCACCATTAGGATGTCCTGATCCAACATCGAGGTCGTAAACCCTTTCGGCGATATGGACTCTTAGAAAGGATTGCGCTGTTATCCCTAGGGTAACTTGGTTCATTGATCAGGGTATAGCCCTGGGTCATTATTCGTTAGATATTCTATTAATCAGAACTGTCGTTCTGACTTTTAAGTAAAAATACTCAATCGATAAGGAGGTTTTCTTTTACTCCTTGGTCGCCCCAACCGAAAACATTAAGTTAGGTTACTATTAGAATGGTTAAGTCTTTAGATTAATTGATAAATAAGATAGTAACTTAAGTGTTTAAAGCTCCATAGGGTCTTCTCGTCTTATGGTTATATCCCCGCTTCTGCACGGGGAAATCAATTTCATTGATTAGAAAATAGAGACAGGTAAACTCTCGTGATGCCTTTCATACAGGTCTTCAATTAAAAGACAAGTGATTACGCTACCTTCGCACGGTCATAATACCGCGGCCGTTAAACAATGTCACAGGGCAGGCGGGACCTCTTATATAAGATTTGCAAGAGGCGATGTTTTTGGTAAACAGGCGGAGTTTGTGTTTGCCGAGTTCCTTTATTTTCTTTAAATCTTTCCTATGAACACTCCTGTGTGGGGTTAACGATATAATAAATGTGTTTTTCTAGTTTACTGTTCTTAATATTATGACCTCAGGTTGGTGTCGGTTAATAATCAGTGATTGAATTCTTTCTGACTTACACGGGTGTTTTGGAGAGGGTAGTCCTCTAATTACTCATTTTAGTATAAGTTCTTTTATCAGACGGATAAAAAAACCCAATATTGGTTAGGGGGTTTGGAGAAATATATCGGAATTATTGGTTGGTTTCGGGCTGGAGCTATGACGCTTGCTAATCAGATGGCTGCTTTTAGGCCTACTGGGGCGGGGTCCTTTAATAATATGATCATTACCCTCCTAATAAAGTTGTTTCTTAATTCAAAAGAGTTGTACCTCTTTTGAATAACTAATAATTCTTACAGGTGTCTTATGTGGATAGTCTTAGTTGATGGGTGGAGAATTATTGCAGGATTTAAGTTCTTTTTTTGGGTAACCAGCTATCACTAGGCTCGGTAGGCTTTTCACCTCTACTCGGGAGTCTTCCCACTCTTTTGCCACAGAGACGGGTTAGCTCTAGTGTGCTGCTCTGGAGTAGCTCGTCTAGTTTCGGGAAGGCGGACTTAAGGTCTTTTTGCCCACTTGTTCTTACTAAATCATGATGCAAAAGGTACAGGGGTGAATCTTTGCTTTTTATTACTTTAATGATTTGTTTCAGTTCTTTTTCAGCTTTCCCTTGCGGTACTCTTTCTATAGCGCTAAGTGTTTCTGTTCTATCGCCTATACTAGGATTAGTGAAAATGTTTTAAGTACAAAATATTAATGTAGTTTATTAGTAATATTGAAGCTAATTAATGGTGGTTAGGCTAGTTTTAAGGTTCAAGATAACTCGAGTTGCACGGGTATTTCCTCGGTGTAAGGGAGGTGCTTTACTAATTTAGCTATATTTTGATTATTCCAAGTGCACTTTCCAGTACACTTACCATGTTACGACTTGCCTCCTCTTGGGGTAAAGAGTTATTTATAAAATGGAGTGATGTAAGTTGAGGAGAGTGACGGGCGGTGTGTGCGCGCCTCAGAGCCGATTTCAGAAAAATATCCTAAGTTCTTCTTACTGCTAAATCCACCTTATAAGTGATTTTTCATTTACTGTCCGTGTTTTCTTTAGAGAAAATGTAGCCCATTTCTTTCCACTTCATTCGCTACACCTCGACCTGACGTTTTGGAGGAAGTCCGTTATGCTTACTTCTGTGCCCTCATGGGGTGAGCTGACGACGGCGGTATATAGGCGGTAAAAGCAAGAAGTGGTAAGGTTTAACGTGGATTATCGGTTATAGAACAGGCTCCTCTAGGGGGGTCTGTGGCACCGCCAAGTCCTTTGGGTTTTAAGCTAGCGCTTGTAGTACTCAGGCGGACTTAAACAAAGTAAGTGGTGGTAAAGGTCTATTTATGGTTAGGCATAGTAGGGTATCTAATCCTAGTTTGTGTCTTAACTGTCGTGAGGTCAAAAGCTCTAAGTTGTTAAAGTTACTTTCGTCAGTGTATTATTCCTTTTATAGGTGCGTATGACAGCTTTATAAGGTTATAACTCTAGTACTTTTTAGAAACTTTTAATCACCCTTTACGCCGTGAAGTATTAATGTGAGTTACTCGTATAACCGCGGTGGCTGGCACGAGATTAACCAACTCTTTTAACTTTAACTGATTCAAGCTTGCGCTTATTGCTCAATGTCTATCACTGCTGAATTCCCTTGGGGGCGTGGTTAAGCGAGGTGTCATGGGTTATACACACTGTATATGCCTGATACCAGCTCCTAAACAAATAAGAGTGTGATTAGGGCGTTCTCACTGGAATGCTGAAACTCGCATGTGTAAATTTGGTTAAAATTAATACTGAGGCCAGGACCAAACCTTCAGTGCTTGTGAAAGTTTTTAAATTTTATCTTAGCATTTTCAGTGCCATGCTTTGCATAAGCTACACTAGC